GGTTTTACTTTAGTTATTTACTTGTATACCTCTGTTATTGAATGTTTTATAAGGAAAGATTTTCTTAATATATTATGTATATAATATCAGGTCAAGGTTCAGTTATATTAAAGAAGAAATGGGTTACATTAATTTTATTTTTGGATTAATATTTTTGATTTTATTATGAAATTGGATTTAATAGTAATTTCTTTTAATTAGAAGAGGTGATTTTAGGCTCTAAATTATGCACACATCGCCCGTCACTCTCATTATTTTAAGGTGAGATAAGTCGTAACAAAGTAGGCCTACCGGAAGGTGGGCCTAGTATTATATACAAATTATAACTTTTGATAAGTTTTATTATTTACATTAATAAGTTAGCTGTTTGATTCGGCTTAATTTGATATTAATAATTTATTTTTTTTGTTTAATTATTTTATTTTTTTATGAATAAATTTTTGTTTTAGTATATTTTATAGAATTAATTTTTTTAATTATAGTTTATTTTAACAGTGATGGATTGTTATTTAATAATTTAAAAGTATTTTTTATTTATAGTACCTTTTGTATCAGGGTTTATTAATTATAAAATAATTATTTTATTTTTCCCGAAAGAAAAGGATTTATTTATATATGTTTTTTTTTGTTTTAAAAAAATTTTTAATATATAAATGGGAGTGATATGTTATTAGTCTTTTCATATCTGGTTATTTGATAAATAAATTTAATTTAGATTATAAAAGTTTTATTTTAATTTTATTATTTTTTATTTTTATAATTTATATTCTTAGGGATAAGCTTGGGAGTAATATATTTAAAAGTGTTTAATTATTTATATTTTAATAGAATTAGAATTGTTCATTTTAATTTTTAATAAAAAGAATATTTATTTTATTTGATTTTTAATTTTCTTTAAATTTTTATCAATTATATATATATAATATATTAATATATATTATAATGATGAAATTAGTATTATTTATAATTAAATATTAGGAATTCGGCAAAATTTATTTTCGCCTGTTTAACAAAAACATGTCCTTTGGATAATTTATATAAGGTCTGACCTGCCCAATGAATATATTTTTAATGGCCGCAGTATTTTAACTGTGCAAAGGTAGCATAATCATTTGTCTCTTAAATGGAGGCTGGTATGAATGGTTGGACGAGAAATAATCTTTCTTGTATTTATTATTAAGAATTTAATTTTTTAGTCAAAAAGCTGAAAATATTATTATAGGACGAGAAGACCCTATAGAATTTTATTTTTATATTATTATTTTTAATAATATTAAATATATATAATAATTAATATAATAATTTCGTTGGGGTGATGTGAAAATTTTTTTAACTTTTCATTTTTTTTATCATAAATTTATGTTTATATGATCCATTTTTATTGATTATAAGATTAAATTACCTTAGGGATAACAGCGTTATCTTATTGGAGAGTTCTTATCGATAATAAAGTTTGCGACCTCGATGTTGAATTAAGAATATCACTAGGTGTAGATTTTTATGTGTTAGGTCTGTTCGACCTTTAAATTCTTACATGATTTGAGTTCAAACCGGCGTGAGCCAGGTTGGTTTCTATCCTTAATTTTATTTAATTTTTTAGTACGAAAGGACCAATTATTAAAATTATAATTTTTTTTTGTTGATTAATATTAACTTTAACTGTTTTGGCAGATTAGTGCGATGAATTTAGGATTCATTTATGTAATTTTTTTACAAATAGTAATTTTTATTTTGTCAATTATTTTTTTATTAATTATAGTTTTAGTTTCTGTTGCTTTTGTTACTTTATTAGAACGTAAGGTTTTAAGTTATATTCAAATTCGTAAAGGTCCTAATAAGGTTGGTTTTATAGGTTTATTACAGCCATTTTCTGATGGTTTAAAACTTTTTTTTAAGGAGCAAACTTTTCCTTTTTATTCTAATTTTTTAGTTTATTATATTACTCCTATTTTTATATTAATTTTGTCTTTTTTTTTATGGGTATTAATACCTTATGTTGTTAATGTATATAATTTTAATATGGGTGTTTTATTTTTTCTTTGTTGTAGAGGTTTATCTGTTTATGGTGTTTTGTTGTGTGGTTGATCATCTAATTCTAATTATTCATTATTAGGTTCTTTGCGTTCTATTGTACAAACTATTTCTTATGAGGTTAGAATGTCTTTAATTTTAGTTTGTTTATTAATATTTATTGGTAGTTTTAATTTTGTTAATTTTATATATTTTCAAACTTATTCTTGATTTATTTTTTTTTCTTTTCCTTTATTTTTTTCTTGATTTTCTTCTTGTTTAGCTGAAACTAATCGTTCTCCTTTTGATTTTGCTGAAGGTGAATCTGAGTTGGTATCAGGTTTTAATATTGAGTATAGCAGTGGTGGTTTTGCATTTATTTTTTTATCTGAGTATATAAATATTATTTTTATAAGTATACTTTGTTGTGTAATTTTTATAGGTTGTGATATTTATTCTTTAATATTTTATTTTAAGTTGGTTTTTTTTGTTTTTATATTTATTTGGGTTCGTGCATCACTTCCTCGTTTTCGTTATGATAAATTAATATATTTAACTTGAAGGGTTTTTTTGCCTCTTTCATTAAATTATTTATTGTTTTTCTCTGGGTTTTTGGTCTTAATATATTAAAACATTATATTTTGTAAAGTTAATAGAGAATTTAATCTCTTTCTTGTATTTTCAAAATACATGCTTCTATTAAGCTTAATAACTATTCAGTTAATTTATCTCATAATTTTAGTGTTATAGGGTTAATAATATAATATATAAAGTATATAATTGTTAGTATTTGTCCTGTGAAAATGTAAGGTTCTTCAGCTGGTCGTGCTCCAATTCATGTTAGTAGTATTATTGTTGATGCTAGTGTTCAGAATAATAATTGATTTATTGGATAAAATTTGTTTCTTTGAAACTTTCTTTTATTTGTTATTGGTAAAATTAGGATAATTGCAATAGATATAACTATTGCAATTACTCCCCCTAATTTGTTAGGAATTGATCGTAGAATTGCGTATGCAAATAAGAAATATCATTCTGGTTGAATATGAACTGGTGTAACTAGTGGGTTTGCTGGTAAAAAGTTTTCTGGGTCTCCCAGTATTTGGGGTTCAAGTAAAATTAGTAATGTGAACATTATTATTATAATAATTATTCTTATTAAGTCTTTAATTGAGAAATATGGGTGGAATGGGATTTTATCTGAGTTTGAATTTAATCCTATTGGATTATTTGATCCTGTTTGGTGTAGAAATAACAAATGGATTATGGTTAATGCGGCAATTACAAATGGTAATAGGAAATGTAATGTAAAGAATCGCGTTAATGTTGCATTATCAATAGAAAATCCACCTCATAATCATTTTACTAGTTCTGGTCCTAAGTATGGAATTGCTGATAATAAATTTGTAATAACTGTTGCTCCTCAAAATGATATTTGTCCTCATGGTAGTACGTATCCTAGGAATGCTGTTCCCATAATAGTTAAAAATATAATTGTTCCTACTGATCAAGTTATAAATAATTTATATGATCCATAATATATTCCTCGTCCAATATGTATATATAAACATATAAAGAATAATGAGGCTCCATTTGCATGTATATTTCGTAGTATTCATCCATTATTTACATCTCGACAAATGTGGATTACTCTTTTAAATGCTATATTAATATCTGCTGTATAATGTATTGCTAAAAATAATCCAGTAATCAATTGAATTATTAGACATATTCCTAGTATTGATCCAAAATTTCATCATAATGAAATACTAGATGGTGTAGGTAAGTCAATTAATGAATTGTTAATAATTTTAATTAGTGGATGTCTTTTTCGTAATGGTATTTTCATTAGTTTTTTATTCGTATTGGTCCCTCAAAGATATTTGTATTATAAGATACCCCAATTATTGTAATTAACAAGTAAATTACTAATATAATTGTAATTATATAATTATTTATATTAAATAATTTTGTTAAAGATAAATTTTGTTCTATTAATATTATATTTTCTTTTATTATTATATTATTATTAATTATGTATATTTTGTTAAGGTAATATGTTGTTAATATTAATATGATAATAATAGTTATTATCGTTATTATTAATGTTATTGATGTTTTAAATTTTTCGTTTGATGCAATTGATGATATATATATAAATAGAACTAATATACCTCCTAATATAATAATAAATAAGATATATGAAAATCAAAATGATTTAATTATTAATCCTGTTAATATAGATGTTATTATTGTATGAATAATTAAGTTTAGTCCTATTCTTAAAGGATGTTTTAATATTGTTATTAATATTCTTGTTGTTAATATGATTAATATAATTATTATAATATCAGTGGATAGTTTATTTTTAAAATATTAATTTTGGGTATTAATGAAGCATGAATTGTTCCGCTGAAGTTTTAAAGGTTTTCCTATCTATAATTTACAAGATTATAATTTTATTTTTAAACTATTAAAACTTTTGATTTTTAATATTGATTTTTTTTTTAATTATTTTATTATTTTTATATTTTTAATGGGTTTATTTGTTTTTTGTTCTATACATAAACATTTATTATTAACTCTTTTAAGATTGGAATTTATAATTTTGGTTTTATTTATATTTTTATTTTATTTTTTAGTTTTTTTTGGTTATGAAATTTATTTTACATTAATTTTTTTAACTTTTTCTGTTTGTGAGGGGGTTATGGGTTTATCTATTCTGGTTTTATTAATTCGTAGTCATGGTAATGATATAATTATATCTATTTCTTCTTTGTTTTAATTATGATAATATTAAATTTTGGTTTATTGTTTTTGATTCCTCTTGTTTTTATGAATTATTGATGATTAATTGTTTTTTTTTTGATAATTATTTTTTTTATTAATATATTTTTCTTTTCTTTTTCTAACTTTTTTGTTTTTTTTAGATATTCTTTTGGTGTTGATATTATTTCTTTAAGTTTTATTCTTTTGACTATTTGAATTACTTTATTAATAATTATTTCTAGTTATAAAATTAAATTATTAAATAATTATAAGGTTGAGTTTATTATAGTTTGTTTATTTTTATGTTTATCACTTGTTTTAGCTTTTTCTACTAGAAATTTGTTTATATTTTATTTATTTTTTGAGACTAGATTGATTCCAACCTTATTTTTAATTTTTGGTTGGGGTTATCAACCTGAGCGTCTTGGAGCAGGTTTTTATTTGTTATTTTATACTATATTTGCTTCTTTACCTTTATTATTATGTATTTTTTATTTGTATAATAATAATTTTTCTTTATTTTATTTTTTAATAAATGGTTTTGTTAATTATAATTTTTATATTTATTTAGGTATAATTATGGCTTTTTTAATTAAAATACCTTTAGTTTTTTTTCATTTTTGATTACCTAAGGCTCATGTTGAGGCTCCAATTTCAGGTTCTATAATTCTGGCTGCTATTTTATTAAAGTTGGGTGGTTATGGTTTAATTCGAGTTATATATTTTATATATAATTATAGTTATGTATATAATTATATTTATATTGTTCTTAGTTTATATGGTACTTTTGTTATTGGAATTATTTGTTTAGTACAAGTCGATATAAAATCTTTAATTGCTTATTCTTCTGTAAGTCATATAGGTTTAGTAATTTGTGGTATTTTTACACTAAATTATTGAGGGGTTTGTGGTTCTTTAGTTTTAATAATTGCTCATGGTCTCTGTTCTTCTGGTTTGTTTTGTTTAGCAAATATTAATTACGAACGTGTATCTAGACGTAGATTATATATTAGAAAGGGTATAATTACTTTTATACCTACAATATCTTTTTTTTGATTTTTATTAAGAGCTAATAATATGGCTTGTCCACCTTCTTTAAATTTATTAGGTGAAATTATTCTTATTAATAGTGTCCTATCTTGAAGAAGATTAACAATAATATTTTTATTTATAATATCTTTTTTAAGTTGTTGTTATAGAATTTATTTATATTCTATTAGTCAACATGGTTTTATTTTTGGTGGTATAAGTAATAATTCTTCTGGTAATGTGCGTGAATTTTTATTATTACTATTTCATTGAATTCCTTTAAATTTTATTATTTTGAAAACTGATATTTTTTTGCTTTTATTTTAATTTAAATAGTTTAATTAAAGAATAATAATTTGTGGCATTATAGGTATATTTATATTTTAAATCTATGCGTATTTCTTTTTATAGCTTAAGATTTTTTTTTTTGTTTTTTTTTGGGTTGGGGTTTTTTTGTGTTGGTCTTTATTTTTTAAAATATAGCGTTTTGCTTTTACTTGACTGGGAGCTTATTAGTATTAATTCTTGTTCAATAACTATAACTTTTATCTTTGATTGAATATCAGTTTTGTTTGTGGGTTGTGTTTTTTTTATTTCTTCTATGGTTATTTTTTATAGAGGTAGATATATATCTCATGATTTATATAGTGTACGTTTTTTATATTTGGTTCTTTTATTTGTATTTTCTATATTTATAATAATTATTAGTCCTAATTTAATTAGAATTTTAATTGGTTGAGATGGTTTAGGTCTTGTTTCTTATTGTTTAGTTATTTATTTTCAGAATTATAAGTCTTATAATGCTGGTATGTTAACTATTTTAACCAATCGTATTGGTGATGTTGCTATTTTGTTGAGAATTGCTTGAATATTAAATTTGGGTAGTTGACATTTTATTTATTATGTAGGTTTTTTTGATGATTGAATATATTTATTTATTATAATAGTTATTTTAGCTGGTTTTACTAAGAGTGCTCAAATTCCTTTTTCTTCTTGATTACCAGCAGCTATGGCTGCTCCTACTCCTGTATCTGCTTTAGTTCATTCTTCTACCTTGGTTACTGCTGGTGTTTATCTTTTGATTCGGTTTAGAAATTTATTAGTTAATATTGATTGTTGGTTTTTGTTTTTGCTTTCTATAATGACTATATTTATATCAGGTATTGGTGCTTGTTTTGAGTATGATTTAAAGAAAATTATTGCTCTGTCTACTTTAAGACAATTGGGTTTAATAATAAGTTTAATTTTTGTTGGTTTTTCGGTCATTTCATTTTTTCATTTATTAACTCATGCTTTTTTTAAGGCTTTGCTCTTTTTATGTGCTGGTCTTATTATTCATTGTATAAATAATAGTCAGGATATTCGTCATATAGGTTGTGTCGTTAATAATTTGCCTTTTACTTGTTGTTGTTTTTGTATTTCTAATTTATCTTTGTGTGGTATTCCTTTTATGTCTGGTTTTTATTCTAAGGACATAATATTGGAGATATATAGAATACATGGTTTTAATTTATTTATATATTTTGTTTATTATATTTCTATTGGTTTAACAGTTTGTTATTCTACTCGTTTGATATATTATCTTGTTGTTGGTTATAATAATTTATATTCTTGTCAATCTTATTTTGAGGATAATAAAATGACTTTTTCTATAATCTTTCTGACTATTATATCAATTCTTGGTGGTAGAATTCTTTCTTGATTAATTTTTATTGTTCCTAATATTATTCTTTTATCTTTAATTCTTAAGATTATAGCTTTAATTTTTATTTTTATTGGATTTTTTGTTGGTTATCAAATATCTTTATATAATTTTAATAATTCTTTTATTTCTTTAGTTTATTGTTTATCTTATTTTTTGGGTTACATGTGGTTTATACCTAATATTAGAACTTCTTTTTTAAGTAATTATAGTATATCTTTTTCTAACAAGGTTTTTAATAGAATTGATTTAGGTTGGGGTGAGAAATTTGTTTCTAGTTCTTTCTTGTTTCTTTTTAATTATTTAAGTAAATATAATTCTTATTATCAAGTTAATAATATTAAATTATTTATATTAAGATTTTTTTTTATTATTATTATTTTTCTTATTTATCTAAATAGCTTAATTTTAAAGTTTAATATTGAAGATATTAAGATAAGTTTATTCTTTTTAGATATTTAAGGAGTTTAATACTCTTCTTTTTATTGAAAATAAAATGTTTTTTTTAAACTACTTAAATTAAGAGAAAAACGGATTTTAACCGCTTTAAAAGATAGTTAGCAGCTTCTTTTAGATTTCTTCATTCTCTTTTAATTGGATTATGAAATCATTTATTTCATTAACAATGAAATGCCTCTATTTTGGCTTCAATTAAAAGTATGGAGAATATTTCTCTTATTTTTAGGTCGAAACTAAATGTAATTAATTACTTCTTTACTTTGAGGATGACTATATTTTAGTACCTTTTAATTGCAATTTAAATGTTATTTTTAACTACATCCCCTATATTTTTATGTTATTATTAAGTTACTTTGCTCATTCTAGAATTCCGTTTTTTCATTCGTGTATTAATCCTATAATTAGGATTAATACAAATATTGAAATTGTTATTGATCATGTTATTAACATTCTTGATGATATAGTTGTTACTATTGGTAAAATGATTACAATTTCGATGTCAAAAATCAGAAATAATACAGCAATAAGGAAAAATTGAATTGAGAATGGTATTCGTGATGATCTTTTTGGGTCAAATCCACATTCAAATGGTGATATTTTTTCTCGGTCTAAGATTGTATTTTTTGAAATTAATATACATAATATTATTATTAATGTTGCTAATATTATTATTAATGTTAATGTTATAATTATTTTGAATATTATTCTTTCTTTAATTAAGTCCTTTTAATTGGAAGTTAAATATACTTTATATACTAAAAGAATAACTACCTCATCAGTAAATTGAAATATATAAAAATAATCATACTACATCTACAAAGTGTCAGTATCATGCTGCTGCTTCGAATCCAAAGTGGTGTTTTCTTGAAAAATGAAATATTATATGTCGTATTAAGCATACTATTAGAAATGATGTTCCAATAATTACGTGTAATCCATGAAATCCTGTTGCTATAAAGAATGTTGATCCATATGTTGAGTCTCTAATAGTAAATCTTGATTCATAATATTCAATTGCTTGTAATGCTGTAAAATAAATTCCTAGAATAACTGTTATTAATAATGCTTGTGTTGTTTGTGAATGCTTGTTTTCTATAAGTCTATGGTGTGCTCATGTTACAGTTACTCCTGAACATAGTAAAATTATTGTATTTAGTAGTGGAATTTGTATTGGGTTGAATGGTTTAATTCCTATTGGTGGTCATGTTGATCCTAATTCAATTGTTGGTGCTAATCTTCTATGGAAAAATCCTCAGAAAAATGAGATGAAGAAAAATACTTCTCTAATAATAAATAAAATTATTCCTCATTTTAATCCGTTTCTAACTTTGATTGTATGTTTTCCTTGGAATGTTCCTTCTCGTGTAATATCTCGTCATCATTGAACTATTGTTATTATAATAATTATTATTCCTATTATAAACAATATTATTCTGTGTTGGTGAAATCATATAATTATTCCTGTTGTAATTGTTATTGCTCCAATTGATCCTGTTAGCGGCCATGGTCTAGTGTCTACTAAATGGTATGGGTGATTTTGGTGAATTTTCATAATTTACTTCTCTAGTATAAAGTGTTCTTAAAATTGAGAATACATATGCTTGAATTATTGCTACTGCTGTTTCAAATAATATTAATATTATTTGGATTGTTAATAATATTAGTACAATTATTATTCTTCTATTTGTTATATTGTTTCCTAGTAATCTTATTAATAGGTGTCCTGCGATTATATTAGCTGTTAATCGTACAGCTAATGATCCAGGTCGAATTATATTTCTAATTGTTTCAATACATACTATAAATGGTATTAATATTGTTGGTGTTCCTCTTGGAATTAAGTGTGCAAATATTATTTTTGTTTTATTTATTCATCCAAATACTATTAATGTTAGTCATATTGGTAGTGCTAGTGTTAATGTGAATGTTAAATGTCTTGATCTTGTAAAAATGTATGGTAATAATCCTATTATATTGTTTCATAAAATAAATATAAATATTGTGATAAATATAATTGTTATTCCTTTTCTTTTTCCTAAAAGTATTTTAAATTCTTTATTTAGATTTTGTATTATTATGTTAATTATTATGATTGTTCGGTTTGGTGTAATTCAGTATATTATAGGTATAATTATTATAAATAATAATGATCTTATTCAATTGATTGATATTATGTTACTAGTTGTTGGGTCAAATGTTGAGAATAAATTAGTTATCATTTTCAATTATTTGATTTTTTTATAAGAATAATTTTATTCTCTCTTTTTTTAATAGTTTTTAGAAAGAAGATAATAATTATTATTATTAATATTATAGTTAAAAATGTTATTATTAATGTTGTTCATCATATTGGTGATATTTGTGGTATTAAAAAGTATTAATAAAATATTTTAAACTTGACAAGTTTATGTTTTTTTTAAACTAACTTTTTCATTAAGGATATTTGTTACTATATCATTTTATGGTTTAAGAGACCATTGCTTTAACTTTTCAGCCACTTAATGAGTTTGATTTTAATCAGTTAATAAATTTATTTATTGGGATTCTTTCAATAACAATAGGTATAAATCTGTGATTTGCTCCACAAATTTCAGAGCATTGTCCAAATATTAATCCAGGTCGGTTGATATTAATTGTTCCTTGATTTATACGTCCTGGTGTTGCGTCAATTTTAATTCCTAGTCTTGGTATTGCTCATGAATGTAGTACGTCTGCTGATGTAATTAATATTCGAGTTTGGGTATTTATGGGTATAATAATTCGATTATCGACATCTAATAGTCGAAATTCTTCTTTTGATATTTCTCCAGTTGGTTTTATATATGATTCGAATTCAATGTCTTTGAAATCTGAATATTCATATCTTCAGTATCATTGGTGTCCAATTGACTTAATAGTTAATATTGGTTTATTAATTTCGTCTATTATATATAATAATCGTAGTGATGGTAATGCAATAAAGATTAATGTAATTGCTGGTATAATTGTTCATATTAGTTCAATTGTTTGTCTTTCCAACAAATATCGGTTTGTTAATTTATTTATTATTATTCTATATATTATATATGTTACAATAATTGTAATTATTCTTAGAATTATTATTGAGTGGTTATGAAATATTATTAATTGTTCTATTAATGGTGAATTTGCGTCTTGTATTAATGTTGTGTATCATGTTGATATTTCTAATAAAAGATTTTTCTTTATATATGAAGCTTAAATTCATTGCACTAATCTGCCATATTAGAAAATATTTGTTATTGGTAATTCTGAGTATGAGTGTTCTGCTGGTGGGAATTTTTGTATTCATTCAATTCTTGTTGTTATATTAATTGGTATAATTATTTTTCGTTGTGAGATTATTCTTTCTCATAAAATAAAAATAAATATTATTACTCCTACAATTGATATTGTTGATCCAATTGATGATACTGTATTTCATGTTGTAAAAGAATCAGGATAATCTGAATACCGTCGTGGTATTCCTCTTAATCCTAAAAAATGTTGTGGAAAGAATGTTATATTTACTCTAATAAATATTGTTAAAAAGTGTATTTTTAATCATTTTGGGTTTATTGTTATTCCTGTTAATAATGGGTATCATTGTACAAATCCTCCAATAATTGCAAATACGGCTCCTATTGATAATACGTAGTGGAAGTGTGCTACTACATAATATGTATCGTGTAGGATAATATCAATTGATGAGTTTGCTAACACAATACCTGTTAATCCTCCTATTGTAAATAGGAATACAAATCCTATTGCTCATATAATTGTTGGTGTTGCTTTTAAAATATTTCCATGTATTGTTGCTAATCATCTGAAAATTTTAATGCCTGTTGGTACTGCAATAATTATTGTTGCTGATGTAAAATATGCTCGTGTATCTACGTCTATACCTACTGTAAATATATGGTGTGCTCATACTACAAATCCTAGTAACCCAATTGCTAGTATAGCATAAATTATTCCTAGAGTTCCAAATGTTTCATTTTTTCTTCTTTCTTGTCTAATTATGTGTGAAATAAGTCCAAATCCTGGTAAAATTAGAATATATACTTCAGGGTGTCCAAAAAATCAGAATAAATGTTGGTATAGAATAGGGTCTCCCCCTCCTGCTGGGTCAAAGAATGATGTATTTAAATTTCGGTCTGTTAATAGTATTGTAATTGCGCCTGCTAATACTGGTAAGGATAAAAGCAGTAGTAGTGCTGTAATTCCTACTGATCATACAAATAATGGTATACGTTCAGGTGTGATTCCTGTTGATCGTATATTGATAATTGTTGAAATAAAATTAACTGCTCCTAGAATTGATGATACTCCTGCTAAATGTAATGAGAAGATTGCTAAATCTACTGATGCTCCTGCGTGTGCAATATTTCTTGATAGAGGGGGGTAAACTGTTCATCCTGTTCCTGCTCCATTATCAACAATTGATCTTCTTAATAGTAGTGTTAGTGATGGTGGTAATAGTCAGAATCTTATATTATTTATTCGTGGGAATGCTATGTCTGGTGCTCCAATTATTAATGGTACTAATCAATTTCCGAATCCTCCAATTATAATTGGTATTACTATAAAAAAAATTATAATAAATGCGTGGGCTGTTACAATTACGTTATAGATTTGGTCATTTCCAATAAATGATCCTGGTTGTCCTAATTCAATTCGAATTAATCATCTTAGTGATGTTCCTACTATTCCTGATCAAATTCCAAATAAGAAGTATAAAGTTCCAATATCTTTATGATTGGTTGAAAATAATCACTTATTCAAAGATAAGATGGCTGAAGTTTATAGGTTGTAAATTGTAAATTTATATATGGTAGATATACCTCTTATCAGGCTTTATAGTCAATATATGATTTTAGATTGCAATTCTGAAGTAGTAATTTTTTACTAAAGCTTATACTCTTTATATATATTTAACTTTGAAGGTTAATAGTTTATTTTAACTTAAAGCTTTATTAAAATGTTGTCATTAATATTAATGTTGGTAATAGAATATTTATAATTAAAATTCTTATTTGTGTATTTCTTCTTTTTTTCGTTTTTAAATTTCATTTGTTTGTTGAAATATTTATTATAATATTTGTTCTTATTATTCGTATATAATAAAATAATGTCATAAGTGTTGTTGTTAATATTACAGTTATTGTAAATATTATATTTATATTTATGGTTGCTTGAATTACTATTCATTTTGGTAAGAATCCTATTGTTGGTGGTATTCCTCCTATTCTTATAAATATAATTACGTAGTTTATTTTTTCTATATTTGTTATGTTTGTTAATATTATTTGGTTTGTATATATAATTGACTTTTTATTGAATGTAATTGTTATTATAACAACTATTATTCTATATATTATTAAATAATATATTCATATTTCGTTATTAAATTTTATACATATAATTATTCATGCGATGTGTGAAATTGATGAATATGCTATAATTTTTCGTACAGATGTTTGATTTAGTCCTCCTATTGCTCCAATAATTGTTCCAATTATTGTAATTGTTGAAATAATATATATATTAATATATATATTTCTTATTATAATTATTGGGGCAATTTTTTGTCATGTTATTAAGATTGTGTTTGATGTTCAATTTATTTTATTTATTACTTCTGGTATTCATGAGTGTATAGGTGCTGCTCCTATTTTAATTATGATTCTTATTAATATAATAATTGTTATATTATATATAATTGTTTCATTTATAAATATGTTGTTTATTATTAAGATTGATATTAATATAATTATTGATCCTATTGCTTGTGTTAAGAAGTATATTATTATTCTTTCTGATGATAAATTATTTTTTGTTTTGAATATAATAGGTATAAAAGTTACTAAATTTATTTCTATTCCTATTCATATTCTTATTCAATTATTTGATCTTATTACAATAATTGTTCTTATAATTAATATAATATAAAATAAATATTTTGTTGAATTTTTAATTAATAAGAAGAAGGTTATTACTTCTATACTTAGGGTATGAACCTAATAGCTTGTTTAGCTTATCTTATTTATATTTTGGTGTATGTTGCACAAAGAATTTTGATTTCTTTGGTTTTAGTTAAATTCTAAAAAATATAATAAGAGTAATTTATTACATAATCTATTCTATCAAAATAGCCCTTTTATCAGGCATCTTATT